TCGAAATGTCTCGAAACCTTGAGTAGTAAAAAAGAGTGGGATGCTGTATTTCCAGGATTGGATTTCATATTCGAATGAACCTCGTAATCGTAAGAAAGTAGGTTTTTTAGCTATGGACCTAGCAAAAGAAAAATCGAGATAGGTTCCTATAGTATTGGATTCCCCCCCTCACAATCGGACATGAAGGTTTCCTCTCATCCGGCTCAAGTAGTTACACCAAATAAAGGGGTTCTTCTTCTTTTTAAACTTTGTTCGAGAAAACCCTACAAAAAACTACTCTTTACTCAAGTTTCCAGTAAGGACCAGCCTTTTCATTGATTCATTCTTATCTTATTTTATTTTTGATTTCCACTCTAACCTTTTTTACTTTCTTTTATGTTTACGAAAAAAAGGAAATGTGAAATTCTTGAGTAGTCTACTTCCCCTCAAATGATGAATCCCCTGAAAGGAATATTTTGGGACTCGTAAAGGATTTCTTTGTCTATATATTGTATTGTTCCATTTGATCTTTTTTAGGTCTCTACTCACCTCGATGGTTATGTGCCATGATATCCCTTGAAGCATATATGCGATAGATAAGCTCCCGTAACCATGTCATATTCGCTTGCGCTTGCCTGAACAGAATTTCTTTCTCAAAGAAGCGGAATGTATAATTCCACAAAAAGTCTTTTTTCACGAGGTATAACTAACTATTCCTATATTATCTGTTACAGAATCGACCATGGATCAATTCCCCTTTTCTTCCATTTTGAAATCTTGAATGTACCCATAATTCTGAGCTTCATGTTCCTCTTCCCAAGATACATGTCAGATCCGGGGGCATCCCAATCAGATTAAATGGGATGACAGTTTCTCAGTCCAAATCTGTCAAATGAAAATTTTGATCAAATCACACATCGCAATATACTAGGCCCTCTAATTCCCTAAGGGGCTTATCTAAAAGATTCGCAATATAACTAGGAAGACGTTTCAAATACCACACATGAGTCACTGGGCATGTCAGTTTGATGTATCCCATTTGATACCTTCGTATCCGAGAATCAACAAATTCCACCCCGCATTCTTCACAAAATTTCGGGTCTTCTTTTTCAGTCCCAATCCCTCGGTAATTTCCACAAGCACAAATCCCACTTTTTATAGGTCCAGAAATTCTTTCACAAAACAATCCATCTTTCTCCGGTTTATTAGTTTTATAATGAAAAGTATAGGGTTTTGTAACCTCTCCGACTATCTCTCCATTGGGTAGAATCTTTTTTGCCCAAGCCCTGATTTGTTGAGGGGAAACTGGTCCAATTCGAAGTTGTTGATGTTTATACTGGTCGATCATAGAATAGAAATTCTGATTCATTGAGATCAAGCTTCCTTCCTATCCATCTGGAAGTTCTTTTCAGATACAAGGAAATGATTCAGTTCCAGGGACAAAGATCGTAGTTCTCGAACGAGCAATCGAAAAGATTCTGGAGCACCCTCTGGGTTAGGTACTGTTGCTCCAATAATCGTAGCACCAAGTACTTCTTGACGAGCTCTAATATGATCAGATTTATAAGTGAGCATCTCTTGTAAAATATGAGCAACACCAAATCCCTCTAGAGCCCAAACTTCCATTTCTCCTACTCTTTGTCCCCCTTGTTTGGCCCTCCCTCTAAGGGGTTGTTGTGTAACAAGTGCGTAATGCCCACTGGAACGTCCATGGATTTTATCATCAACTTGATGAATTAATTTTAGGATATAGGACTTTCCTATTAGAACAGGTTGTTCAAAAAGATCTCCTGTTCTTCCATCAAATATTCTGCTTTTTCCCGGATATTCGGGTTCAAATACCCATGGATTTTTTGTTTTCTTACTGGCTTCATATAATTCAGAAAACACTAGTTTTCTTGAGGCCTCTTGCTCATATCTCTCATCAAAGGGTCCTATTCTATAATGTTTCTTTAGCAGATCCCCCGCTAACCCGAGTGAACATTCAAATATCTGTCCCACATTCATTCGTGAGGGAACTCCTAATGGGTTGAATACCATATCAACAGGCGTTCCATCTTGCAAATAGGGCATACTTTGTCTAGACAAAATCTTAGAAATGATACCCTTATTCCCATGTCTTCCAGCTACTTTATCACCTACTTGGATTTCACGTTTCTGTGAAATATATACACGAATCCTTTCTGGATTATAATTGGAAACCCCTTTTCTATGGATCCATCTCACATCAATAACTCGACCCCTTCCCCCTATAGGTAGTCTTAGAGAAGTTTCTTTTGAAGCGGATACCTGAATGCCAAGTATAGCTCGTAATAATCTATCCTCCGGGGCATATGACGATTCGCTCGCTGCCTGAGGTGTTAATTTACCTACTAAGATATCACCTGTTTCTATCCAAGATCCCAGCATCACAATTCCATTTTTGTCTAAATTTCGGAGTAAACGAGCCTCTAAATGCGGGATCTCTTTAGTGATCCTTTCAGGACCTTGACTTGTTACATGAGTCTGAATTTCATATTTCCGGATGTGAAAAGAAGTATAAATATCTTCATAGACCAGACGTTCGCTAATTAGTACTGCGTCTTCAAAATTGTAACCTTCCCATGGCATATAAGCTACTAATACATTTTTTCCTAAAGCGAGTTCCCCACCAGCTGTAGCCGCACCACCCGCTAGAATTTGTCCCTTTTTAATGTATTTACCCCGCTGAACCTGAGTTTTTTGATGCATACAAGTATTTTTGTTGGAACGTTGATACATAACTAATGGAATGCTTAGAGTATCCCCATTACTTGAGAAAATGATCTTTTGAGTATCAGTATAAATGATTTTTCCCTTACGTTCGGCTATAGCTGAAATCCCCGAATCTAGAGCCGTTTGGCCTTCCAACCCAGTTCCAACAATGCACTTCTCGGACCGAGAAAGGGGAACTGCTTGGCGCTGCATATTAGAACTCATTAAAGCTCGATTCGCATCATTATGCTCGATAAAAGGAATGAGGGAAGCCCCAATAGAAAAATATTGGAAAGGAAAAATGCTTCTAAGATGAATTTCTTCCCATGCAATAGTCAGGAATTCTTGACGATATCGAGCTGGAACAACCTGTTGTTCTTGAATACCCCGATTCAAGGCCAAAGAATTTCCTGCTGCTACCATAGAATATTCATCTCTATTTGGTGATAAATAAATCGTCTGTGCCTCTTTTGATCTCTCAGATAATTCATAAAACGGACTCTCTATAGATCCCCAATAACCAACCTTCACATGAATAGCTAATGATCCAATAAGTCCAACATTGATTCCTTCGGACGTGTCAATTGGACAAATACGTCCATAGTGACTCGGGTGGATATCTCGTATCCGAAAACTAGCAGTTCGCCCCGTCAATCCTCCAGGACCCAAATAACTCCATTTTCGCCCATGAACAATTTGTGTCAACGGATTAGTTTGATCCAAAACTTGAGATAAAGGGTGTAGGCCAAAAAACGATTCATAAGTAGTTGTTAATGAAGTTGAAGTTACCAAATTTTGAGGAGTCGGTATCAATTTATGCCTGATTGCTCCACATATGGTTCCTCGAACCGTATTTTCTAAACGAACAAGAGCCAATCCAAATTGATCCTGTAATAGATCTGCTACAGAACGAATACGTTTATTTTTCAAGTGATTTATATCGTCAAGTGTACCCATTCCCAATTTCATTTCAATCAAATGATCCACAGCAGCCAATAGATCTCGTGGTAACAAAAATGTATTGTTTTGGGGTATATCAAGATGAAGTCTCCGGTTCATATTTCGTCGACCAATCTTTCCTAATTCACATCTTTGTTGAAAAAATTTCTTTTGTAATTCCTTGCATAAGGACTCAGAAAATACCGGATCCCCCCCTACACAGGCAAATTGTTGATAAAACTCCAAAATAGCATTTTCTTTTGACCCAATCTTTTTTTTCTCTTTATCATTCGGGAAAGACAAGAAAATTTCAGGGTAACAAACATTATCTAGAATTTCTCTTATATTCGAACCCATAGCTGATGATAGAACTAGAATAGATATTTTTTGTTTTCTACTTACACGGGCCCATATCCTTGCTTTTCTATCAATTTCTAATTCCGACCTTCCCCCCCAATCCGATATTATAGTACTGGTATAAACAGAAATTATTCCGTTATGTTCCAATTCTGAACGGTAGTAAATACCGGGACTTTGCAATATTTGGTTGATTACAATTCGGTATATTCCATTTACTATAGAGGTTCCAAAAGAATTCATTATAGGGATGTTTCCAAGAAAAACGGTTTGTTCTTGCATATTTCTACCGGTTTTCCAAATTAAGACCGTGGGTACATATAATTCAGAAGAATATGTGAGTGATTCATACACAGCATCTCTTTCTTTTATCAAGGGCTCTACCAATTTATATGTTTCCGCAAATAATTGAAATTCAATTTCTTGATCTCTATCTTCAATTTTTTGAAACTTATGAAATTCTTCTGTCAAGCCCTGATTAATGAACCTACAAAATCCCTCAAATTGTATCTGACTAAATCCAGGTATTGTGGACATTCCCTCATTTCCATTCTGGAGCATCTTAATCTGAAGTTTCCTCTTTATTGAAAAAATCCCATTATTGGCTTGGCTCACTATTCATCGAACCCTACCGATTGATCTAGCAATGATGGAATGGATATTCTGTTTACTGAATCACATAAAATTTTAGTCAACTCCATCCATATATATCATACGTATGAACGGAAACAAGACAGAGAAATGAAGGGCATTTTCGATGCAAGTTCTAATTTTAGCTTGAGCCAGGTACAAATAGAAAGAAATGGAAATTGATAAAGCATTCCTGGGAAAAATCCTGTCACTTAGGCTGATGGAGTCTTTTATCGGATATCAAAATTGATCCATTTTATACCTAATTCTTTTATTATGATATTATGATCAGGGTACAAAAAAATAAAAAATAAATGAATTCAGAATTCAATCTGTTCTCTATGAATGAGATAAAAACAGAAGAATCAGGAACAGCATAGAGTTTCCCTTTTTTTAGCACACGCAATTGAATGTTCAAAAAGGAATTCACAAATCTTTTTTTGGTAGTAGAATTTTTAAAATACAATGGAATTGCGTACATATATAGTCATAGGAGAAATCTTTAGGAAGTACATGCCAATATAGCTATCTAGCTATCCATATATCACATCTTTTATCATAATGGAACTTGGTGCAACATAGGTTAGGTCGCACTCTATCATAATGTCTATCTTCTATTCATATTCAATGAAATATTCAAGCACGATGATCCTATATAGGGATATGTGCATAAGAAATAGACCCGGGCTCGGTATCCACGTATCAAAATTTCTGTTCTGGAGTTTACACTGTTCTGGGGTTTACATATACACATATATTTTCTTATAATTAGAATTGATAATGATTAGTCGTAAATCAATTATATTTTGCATCCATTAAGGTAATACAAATGGAGATACAAAATTAAGAGCTGTTCGCTAATTCAAAGTAAGAAGAGTAAGTAAGAGTAAAAGAATAAGAGTAATAAGTAAATAGTTAATGAAGTAAAGAGTGATTTATTCTAAATTGCCCTGCATCTTACAGTTTGTAACCGGGGTCGGGAATCTTTTCACTTTTCTATAGATCTATCGAATCTATAGAAAAGTGAAAAGATAAGGTAAGTTTTTAAGCGACGCGTGTTTTGAGATAAAAAAAATCGAAGAAAAGAATAGAAACAGGATCCAATAAAAAAGAGGAATCCTTTTTTGGAAAAGGATAAGTACAATGGGATTCAAGATCCAAAAAGAAAAGAAATTCAGAGAGTAAAAAATTCAAATAAAAACAAAATGAGGAAAAATGAGGAGAGGAATAGAAAGAGAATAATAATAAATAATAATAATAAATCGAATAGAATATAAGTAGAAGAATATATAGATAATATCTATATCTAAATTAGATACTTATATTCTTTATCCATTTTAGATGGAATTTGGCGGCATGGCCAAGTGGTAAGGTGGGGGACTGCAAATCCTTTATCCCCAGTTCGAATCTGGGTGTCGCCTGATCAACAAAAGAATACTTGGGATTTCTGAATCCTGTTGATCGAACTTGATGAATTCTTGCCCCGCAAAAGATAGGGAAGGGCTAGGTCTGTCGATACTTTATTTTTAGAACCCGTAGGGCCTATAAAAGACTGTCATCTCTTTTCTCAAAATCTGGGTTCTGAGTGTGGCTCAAAAAGGTACCAATAAATCTGAAGCAACAATCTTATAAAAGAAATAGTGAGAATTCATTCTAGGCATCAGAACTATGAAAGTAAGAAGTCGGAAATCTTGGTATCCAAAGGTTCCTAAGAGACACTCCTTTTTGGCTACTAAGGTTGAAGAAAGGATTCTAAAAAAGACTATAAAGACTCCCTTATTATTTTACACTAGAACTTTCTTAATATTGAGGTAGTGTCTACTAACTCTGTTTGCGATGAAATTAGATTGGATAGGCTGATGGGAATTTCATTTCATAATTGTGGCAAAGAACTGAAGATACTTTGTATCCAGACTCACTAGAGGCTCTGAGTGCTGCTCAGAAATTGAATCAGAATGGTTGAATGGTTCTTCTTTCTATTTGTATATTTTTTTTTCTTATTCGATTTTCTTTCTTTTTTTTTCCAATTCTTTCTATTTCAATAGAATTCTAGGAACTCTTTCTGAGCGGATTCATGAAATTGTTTCATAAAGAGCCGTAAGTAAGAATCCTATTTTGACTCTGTACCATTGATTCCACTATGATTATGAATCAATAATGGAATAATTCCTTCATTTCATAGAGATAGGGGACATCATTCGCATGGATATAGTAAGTCTCGCTTGGGCTGCTTTAATGGTAGTGTTTACATTTTCTCTTTCGCTTGTAGTATGGGGAAGGAGTGGGCTTTAGAGCTAGGAATATTACTAATTTAGTACTTTAATGAACTTTATTGAAAAATCTACTTGTATCAATTGTGATCATTTTGCGAAAGCTTAAAAAAAAAACTTGACTTGCTTTAGTTTATCTATATATTATTTCTTAGATATATTAGTAGTATTATATTAGTAATAGATTCCTATTTTCTATTTCATCCTCTATGAAATAGCTATTAAATAGTTTTATTTTCTTATTATTATTAGATATTATCTAATAATATTATCTAATAGATATTATCTAATATAATATTAATATATGATATGGTAGATATGGTATATATATGATATATACTATATGCCCGCACTATTCTTCCTACATTAATTCTTTCGATGGGCCCCCGGATCCATATCCATAAGTATAAGAAGAGATATAAAAAATAAGGAATTCAAGCAGTTGGGCTTGCAATTCTTTTGGATTGATCAAAATGGGTAAAAAATAGAAAATTCGAGTGCTATTTCATTTTGATGTACATCTAATAGATATTATTACTTAGATACCTATTGTCAATTGATCTATATAAGAATAATAGAAAGCTTTTTTCTG